TTTATTTTCTATCGGTCTATATGGATTGATCACGAGTCGAAATATGGTTAGGGCTCTTATGTGTCTTGAACTTATATTAAATGGGGTTAATATCAATTTTGTAACATTTTCTGATTTTTTTGATAGTCGTCACTTAAAAGGAAACATTTTCTCAATTTTTGTTATAGCTATTGCAGCCGCTGAAGCAGCTATTGGACTTGCTATTGTTTCATCAATTTATCGTAACAGAAAGTCAACTCGTATCAATCAATCGAATTTGTTGAATAAATAAGATTCATTGTATAAATTCTAATATTTAGTCAACAAATAAAATCTAGTTTAAAAGTTGGGTTGTTGATGGTATAAACATAAAAAATCAAAGCATTTTAGCTATATTTCATAAGCCGATTCAGAACAAAATTGATTCAAAAAACTCTGGAAACTCATCGATTCGTCTAATAGCTAAATTATATATATATATTTTTCAGTGATACGTGTACTAGATCGAAAATTTCTACCGTTCAAAAATGTATAGATCCAAATGTCACATTCAGTAAAGATTTATGATACATGTATTGGGTGTACTCAATGTGTTCGAGCCTGTCCCACAGATGTGTTAGAAATGATACCTTGGGACGGCTGTAAAGCTAAACAAATTGCTTCTGCTCCCCGAACAGAGGATTGTGTCGGTTGTAAGAGATGTGAATCCGCTTGTCCAACGGATTTTTTGAGTGTTCGGGTTTATTTAGGGCATGAAACCACTCGCAGCATGGGTCTAGCTTATTGATACGTTACCGAAAACTATAGTCGAATTCATCTGATTTATTTTACCGAGAAAACCCGTGTTTCAAAAAAATTTTGCGCATGGGTTTTCTGGCCCAAGTGTATCTTGTCTTTACCACGAATACTTTTCCTTGGTTAACAATAATTGTATTTTTCCCACTATCTGCGGGTTCCTTAATTTTCTTTCTTCCTCATAGAGGAAATAGGATAATAAGATGGTATACTATTAGTATATGTATTTTAGAACTCCTTTTAACAACTTATGCATTCTGTTATCATTTCCAATCAGACGATCCATTAATCCAACTTGTGGAAGACTATAAATGGATCAATTTATTTAATTTGCATTGGAATTTAGGAATCGATGGACTTTCTATTGGATCCGTTTTACTAACCGGATTTATCACTACTTTAGCTACTTTAGCGGCCTGGCCAGTTACTCGAGAGTCCCGATTATTCCATTTTTTGATGTTATCCATGTATAGCGCTCAAATAGGATCGTTTGCTTCTCGGGACCTTTTACTTTTTTTCATCATGTGGGAGTTAGAATTAATTCCGGTTTATCTCCTTCTATTCATGTGGGGAGGAAAAAAACGGATGTACTCGGCAACAAAATTTATCTTGTACACGGCGGGAGGTTCTGTTTTTCTATTAATGGGAGTTCTGGGTCTTGGTTTATATGGTTCGAATGAACCAACATTGGATTTTGAAAGATTAATTAATCAACCTTATTCTATGCCCTTAGAAATGCTATTGTATATTGGATTTTTGATTGCTTTTGCTGTTAAATCGCCGATTCTACCTTTACATACATGGTTACCAAATACCCATGGAGAAGCTCATTATAGTACTTGTATGCTTTTAGCCGGAATCTTATTAAAAATGGGAGCATATGGATTGATTCGGATTAATATGGAATTATTACCCCACGCCCATTCTATATTTTCTCCTTGGTTACTGATAATAGGTACAATACAAATAATCTATGCAGCTTCAACATCTTCTGGCCAACGTAATTTAAAAAAAAGAATAGCCTACTCTTCTGTATCTCATATGGGTTTCATACTTATAGGAATTGGTTCTATAACCGATGCAGGACTGAATGGAGCCATTTTACAAATAATTTCTCACGGATTTATTGGGGCAGCACTTTTTTTCTTGGCAGGAACGAGTTATGATAGAATACGTCTTCTTTATCTCAACGAAATGGGCGGAGCAGCTATTCCTATGCCAAAATTATTTACGATGTTCAGTAGCTTTTCCCTGGCCTCCCTTGCATTACCAGGTATGAGCGGTTTTGTTGCAGAATTGATGGTATTTTGGGGAATAATTACCAGTCAAAAATATCTTTTAATGCCAAAAATACTTATTTCTTTTGTAATGGCAATTGGAATGATATTAACTCCTATTTACTCATTATCTATGTTACGTCAGATGTTCTATGGATACAAGCTATTTAATACCCCCAATTCTTATGTTTTTGATTTTGGACCTCGCGAGTTATTTGTTGCAATCTCTATCTTTCTACCTGTAATAGGCGTTGGAATGTACCCGGATTTTGTTCTTTCATTATCAGTTGATAAGGTTGAGGTTATTTTAGCTAATTTTTTTATAGATAGTTTTTCGCAATCAAAAATTAGCTAATTTTTAAAAGCTCGTTGTATAATGAAAAAGAATGCTTTTTTCTATTCTTTTAAGCGAAGGCAAAAAAAGAAACTTTAATTTGAACCAGATATGCGCGGTCTTTGCGAGAACCGCGCGAATTCGGGGATGCACGCGGTTCGCGCTGGTTCATGCAAAGTTTTGTATATACAATGTCTGTACTCTACTTAGTTTGTATTCGTAAGAAGCTTTCTTAAATTTAACTAGACATTCCCGTAAATGAACCATAACTGTGTAGCCCTAGTCCTAATAGATTGACTCCAAAATAACAGATCCAAATTATAAGAAAGCCTAGAGTCGCCACAATTGCGGAATTTGCACCCCTGAAATTCTTATTTGTTCGAATATGTAAATAAATAGCAAATATTATCCAAGTAATAAAAGCCCAAGTTTCTTTTGGGTCCCAACTCCAATATGATCCCCATGCTTCATTAGCCCATACCGCTCCCGAAATAATACCGATGGTTAAAAATAGAAACCCTAGACTAATCACACGATAACTCCAATAATTCAACTGTTGAAGCAATTGGGCCTTGTAATAATTCTTAGCAGAAAAAAAAGAACTATTTCCTAAAATATTAATTATTTCATTCCTGTCTTGAATTTCATCAATTGTAAATACGTCACCTGGCCTTCTAAATGTAATGACTAGAAGTGCGGCTGATAATAATGATCCACACAGAAGAGCCGCATAGCTCAATATCATCATACTTACGTGCATTATTAACCACTCAGATTGGAGGGCGGGTACTAATATTCCAGGTTTATGTATTTGAGTTAAAAGGCCCGAAGTAGCAAAGCCTTGGGTAAAAAGAGTACTTGAGGCGGTTATTGTGCTTAGATTTGGCTTTTTTTTTAAATACGCAACTATATGAATAATGGAGAAACTCCATGAAAGAAAGATTACTGATTCATATAAATCACTTAGTGGGAGATGGCCTGAATAAATCCAACGAGTGACTAATAATCCTGTTAGACAAAAAAAAGTAGTTATCATGGCCTTTTCTGCTAAATCATATGGTTTTGTGATTTCTGTGACTAATAGGTTTATCATCCGAATTGTAATTACAATCAAAACAATCGAAAAAGAAATATGCGTTAATATGTGCTCTAAGGTTTCAAATATCATAAAAATCTAAAAAAAAGACTAATCCCTTAATTTCATTAATAATTTCATTAATTAAGAGAAATCTAGAATTGAATTCATTATAAATTATAATAGCTATTCTCTCTCTTTTAGAGGATGGTATATGCCGCTACTCGGATTCGAACCGAGATGCTCTAGCACTGCTTCCTAAGAGCAGCGTGTCTACCGATTTCACCATAGCGGCTTCGTTGAACCTATAATACCTTATTCATATTCAATCGTCGAGATTGAAAGAGTAAATTTAAGGAAAAATTTTTTGAATAAGGATTTGAATTAAAAAATACCGATTAGTTCAAAGGTGGATTTAAAGGTTGATATTTTCAGTTAGTTCCCTTTTAGTCTTCTTAGGACTTTAGTCTTGTTTATGCTCTTCGAGAATCCAACTCTTGTAACTCGACAGTTCCTACCCAGGAATATAATTCAAAACAAAATGTTTTCTTTTTAAAAGGAATTGTTTCTCATTTACCCTAGTTCTTAAATTTGAAAGACCAAAATCCATCAGTTGACGTCTAATTTCTATCTTTCTATAGTTAATTTTAACAAAAAATATTATCTCTGACCTTCTATCAATAGTCTATAGATATCTAGATAGAGAAAAAAGAAAACTTTTTTTATTTATATTGATATTAAAATTATAACAAATAGGTCGATGGGGAAGATAAGACTCCCCATCGAAAAAATATACGAAAAAGAAAGGTAAAACCTTCTATTTTTCTTTCTAATATATCTATTTTTTTTTTTTAGAATTTGTAGAATTCACAAATTTGAAATTTTCTATTTTTACATATCATAATCACAAAACGGAGTCTATTTCATAAATAAGAGAGAATGCTAATTTTGCGTTTTAGATTAAAACTGAACTAAGCCAATTTTCCAGTCAAATCGATTCAGATTATTACAACCAACTTCTCACTTATTTGTTTATTGCAAAAAAAAAACTTTTTGACTTCCCGGTAGAAAGAGATTTCCCTAATGCCAAAGCTTTTAACGCTGACCGAGAGCCCTTCCCTTTCCAAATCTTTTTACGAATACGCTTTTTTGATATAGAAGTGCGTTTTTTTGGAACTGCCATTTCAAAATTCAGAACTTTCCCATTGTTATAGTTGAATGTGAAACACATCTAGTGTTCAAAACGAGTGGTTAGTAACTATTCAGTATCTAGTTTTTCTCTTAGTCGCTTCTAAATATGGGAAAATATTACTAAAAAAAGTTTTGTTCAAACACAGTTTTTTATGTCGTACAAGGCTTGTAAGAACAAACAATTTGTAACTTTTATTTATCGTTCTTTCTGATATATTTCTATAATCAGTTGTAACATCGAAATCTACTTAGTTAAACTAAAAAAAAAGAATCTCAAAGACCTATCTCTGTTAATTTTTTCCATTTCATACTTCAGTTACATGTAATAAAATCTATTGATTGTTGATGAAGTATTTAAAAAGAGAACTTTTGCTTAAAAAAAAATGGAATCTTTCTTTGATTAACTAGCCAAACTTGAGGAAAGAATATGCCGACTGTTTCAATTCGAATGAGATTCGTAATTAATCTGTTATGTTCCAAGATATATAATTTTATCCTTTCTCACTAAATATAGAATAAAGTTTCTTTTATATCTAGACTAAGAATATCAAATACTCAATTTTTCTTTAAGTTCATGCATATCTTTTTTATTGACCCCTTTGTAAAGGGGTAGGATCCGGTGACTCGAAAGTAATAAATTAAGACTCAAAACTTTTTATTTTTTATGGAACAGACATATCAATATGCATGGATAATACCTTTCCTTCCACTTCCAGTTCCTATCTTAATTGGGGCAGGACTTCTTCTTTTTCCAGCGGCAACAAAAAGTCTTCGTCGTATGTGGGCTTTTCAGAGCGTTTTCTTATTAAGTCTAGTCATGATTTTTGCGATCAATCTGTCTATTCAGCAAATAAATAGCAGTTTTACCTATCAATATGTCTGGTCTTGGATCATAAATAATGATTTTTCTTTAGAATTCGGCTACTTAATCGATCCGCTTACTTCTATTATGTCAATATTAATCACTACTGTTGGAATTTTGGTTCTTATTTATAGTGATAATTATATGTTTCATGATCGCGGATATTTGAGATTTTTTTCTTATATGAGTTTGTTCAGTACTTCGATGTTGGGATTAGTTACTAGCTCTAATTTGATACAAATTTATATTTTTTGGGAATTAGTTGGAGTCTGTTCATATCTATTAATAGGATTTTGGTTCACACGACCTGTTGCAGCAAATGCTTGTCAAAAAGCGTTTATAACTAATCGTGTCGGGGATTTTGGTTTATTATTGGGAATTTTGGGCTTTTATTGGATAACGGGGAGTTTTGAATTTCGTGAGTTATTCCGAATATTCAATAACTTGATTTATAACAATGAGGTAAATCTTTTATTTGTTACTTTGTGCGCTGTTTTATTATTTTCCGGTGCAGTTGCAAAATCCGCACAATTTCCCCTTCATGTATGGTTACCTGATGCCATGGAAGGGCCTACTCCTATTTCGGCTCTTATACACGCCGCTACGATGGTAGCAGCGGGAATTTTTCTTGTAGCTCGACTTCTACCTCTTTTCATAGTCATACCGCACATAATGAATTTCATTTCTTTGATAGGGATAATAACAGTATTTTTAGGAGCTACTTTAGCTCTTGCTCAAAAAGACATTAAGAGGGGTTTAGCTTATTCCACAATGTCTCAATTGGGTTATATGATGGTAGCTCTAGGTATGGGGTCTTATCGAAGTGCTTTATTTCATTTGATTACTCATGCTTATTCTAAAGCATTATTGTTTTTAGGCTCTGGTTCCGTTATTCATTCAATGCAAACAATTGTTGGATATTCTCCAAGTAAAACTCAAAATATGGTTTTTATGGGAGGTTTAACAAAACATGTACCAATTACCAAAACTTCTTTTTTATTAGGTACACTTTCTCTTTGTGGTATTCCGCCTCTTGCTTGTTTTTGGTCCAAAGATGAAATTCTTAATGATAGTTGGTTATATTCCCCGATTCTTGCAATAATAGCTTGGTCTACGGCAGGATTAACCGCGTTTTATATGTTTCGAATCTATTTACTTACTTTTGAAGGACATTTAAATGCACATTTGCAAAATTACAGCGGTAAAAAAATGACTTCTCGCTACTCAATATCTTTATGGGGTAAAGAACGTGAAAAAGGCAATAAGAAAGACTTTCGTTTGTTAACGTTATTAACAATGAAGAATAATAAAAATGTTTCTTTTTTTTCAAAGAAGATATATCAAATTAATGAAAATGGAAGAAATATAAACCAACCTTTTCTTACTATTTCTCATTTTGGCAATAAGAATACTTTTTCCTATCCTTATGAATCGGACAATCCTATATTATTTCCTATCCTTATATTAGTTCTATTTACGTTGTTTGTTGGATTCCTCGGACTTTCTTTTAATGAAGTTGAGTTGGATATATTATCCAAATGGTTAACACCCTCTATAAACCTTTTACATCAAAATTCTAATAATTTCGCAGGTTGGTCTGAATTTGTGAAAGATGGAATGTTTTCCATCAGTATAGCCTATCTCGGAATCGTTATAGCATTTTTTTTATATAAGCCTCTTTATTCATCTTTGAAAAATTTTGATTTAATTAATTCATTTGTTAAAACAAATCTTAAGATAATAGTTTCTGACAAGATAAGAAATGGGATATATGATTGGTCATATAATCGTGGTTATATCGACGCTTTTTATGCAACATACTTTCTAGGGGGGATCAGAAGAGTGTCTGAATTAACTCATTTTTTTGATAGACAAGTAGTTGATGGAATTACTAATGGGGTTGGTCTTATGAGTTTCTTTCTGGGCGAGGGTATCAAATTTCTTGGTGGCGGACGTATTTCTTCTTATCTTTTCTTGTATTGTTCTT